AGAACCATCATACTTGCTGACCATCGATGAACTGATCGGATTAACCAACCAAAGTTGGCCTCAGTCATGATGTATTGAACAGAGGAAAAAGCCTCTGTAACGGTTGGACGATAGTAAAAAGTCATAGCAAAACCCGTAGCTACTTGTACTAGAAAACAAGTAAGTGTGATCCCCCCTAAACAATAAAATATGTTGACATGAGGAGGAACATATTTACTAGTTATATCATCTGCAATCGCCTGAATCTCAAGACGTTCCTCAAACCAATCGTATACTTTATTGAGATAGGTAACCCAATGGAACTCCCCCTCTGAGAACCGTATATGAGAATTTCATCTCGTACGGCTCAAGCGGAAACACACAAATACTGATTTCAACGGATATATAATAGAAAATGAAAAACTTCATTAACCACTTGATTCGATTTGCCTCGAAGATACGAAGTAACAAAAATCCGGAATCTCTTCTTTGTGATGATAATGCCAAAAAATATCAAGTTGGCTCATCTGTCTTTCTTTATGTTGATCGTTACAGGCCTCTTGAATCTTCTCTTCCCTATTTTTTATTTGTTATTTGATTTATTGTTTTTTTTTTTTTTTTGTGCGTACTGCGGATTTACTCTTGTTTTACTATTGATAGGAATTCTCTTGTTGAGACCCTATGAATCAATTGAAACCTCAGATTCATACTAGAACCACGATGATTTAGCCTCAAGCTAAACTCAAAGGTTCTCTGAGTAAGAACCTTTGATGATCACTTATTGAATGAATGGATGTAATGACTCAACAAAATCTAGAGAAAGAGTTATCCTTCGGTCAAAATAAATCTGAAGGAATAAAATTCGTTTGATTTAGGAAATACCTATTTGAATTTTTTTTGAGTCCGGTTGCGAGGTCTGAATAAATAGTAGGTATGAATCATAGTTCAAATATTTCTTTTCTTGATCTATTCTATATATTCCGTGCTCCAGATACTAGAATAAATATCCGACGAGGTAGAATCATCTTGATAGAGATAACAGGTCCATTCTATGTATTATCAATAGGATCAATTATAACAAGTCACACACTCATATTCCGGAAATACCGAAACAAAAAAATTCCACGGTCGAACTACCAGAATAGAATGGTCTAGAAATCCAAGTCTAAAGTAATTTTTTCTTTGATTGAAAGACTAGGACTTCATAGTTCTTATAAACCTAACTCATTGAAATTCCATCCAGTAAAACGGAAGAATTATAAATTTCCAAAATAATAGATAGGAATATCGCAAATAGAGCCATTGCGACCCCCATAAGTGGTGTAGTCCCCCATCCCGGAGCTACTTTACCATATTCCGAATTCAATGGTTTCAATAAATCCCCTACAGTAGTTCGTCTTGGCCCAGATCTAGAACTATCCTCAACGGTTTGTGTAGCCATAAATCCTATTTAATGATTGGTTGAGATCTGTTGACTTTGTATACTATTCCGTTGTAGTTGTAAATAAACGATCTTATCGTAGATCCATTGTGATCTTGAAATTATCTAAAAATGGAAACAGCAACCCTAGTCGCCATCTCCATATCCGGTTTACTTGTAAGCTTTACTGGGTACGCCTTATATACCGCTTTTGGGCAACCCTCTCAACAACTAAGAGATCCATTCGAAGAACACGGGGACTAGTTGAAGTAATGAGCCTCCCAATATGGGAGGCTCATTACTTCAATTAAATTATTTCGAAAGGTTATTTCATTTTTTTAGTCGGAACCTTAGGTGGTTCTCGAAAAAAGATAGCGAAAAAAATTATCCCTAAAGTCGAGACTAAAAGGAATGTATAAACCAATGCTTCCATGGATTCGATCGTGGTTTACAATTATAGCTTCCACACCTATTCATTTGGGATCATTTATCATATCATATAAAGAAAGAAAAAAAGTCAAAGAAAGGTGATTCAAGTCAAGATTTCTCTGATACCCAATGTCAAATAAAAAAAAAATAGAGGCGAAAGATACCACAACAATGTCGTATCAGACTACTTGTCTCCTTGTAGTTGGATCTCCAAGTTTTTGGAATGCTCCAAATTCCACTTGAGCATCCAAATCTGGATCAATACCAGCAAAAACATCTCTGAACAAGGTTCTAGCGCCATGCCAAATGTGTCCGAAAAAGAAGAGCAAAGCAAACGTAGCATGCCCAAAAGTGAACCAACCCCTTGGACTGCTACGAAAAACACCATCGGATTTCAAAGTAGCCCGATCTAATTCAAAAATTTCACCTAATTGGGCACGTCTAGCATATTTTTTCACAGTAGCAGGATCAGAATAACTTACTCCATTAAGTTCGCCACCATAGAACTCAACAGTAACACCTACTTGTTCAACACTATACTTTGATTCTGCCCTTCTAAAAGGAACATCAGCTCTCACAATTCCGTCTTCATCTACCAAAACTACCGGAAATGTTTCAAAAAAAGTAGGCATACGACGTACAAAAAGCTCGCGCCCTTCTTTATCTCTAAAGACGGGGTGTCCTAACCATCCAACAGCAATTCCATCCCCATTGTCCATTGAGCCTGCTCTGAATAATCCCCCCTTTGCCGGATTATTACCAATATAATCATAAAAAGCTAATTTTTCGGGAATTTTAGACCAAGCTTCCGATAAACTAAGATTTTCGGCTAGCCCGGCACTAACTCTTCGATATATTTCTTGCTGAAAGTATCCCTGATCCCACTGATAACGAGTAGGACCAAATAATTCGATTGGGGTAGTTGCTGAACCATACCACATAGTTCCAGCAACAACAAAAGCTGCAAAAAAAACAGCAGCGATACTACTGGAAAGTACAGTTTCAATATTGCCCATACGTAATCCTTTGTATAGACGTTGAGGCGGACGAACACTAAGATGGAATAGGCCTGCTAATATGCCCAATGTACCCGCTGCAATATGATGAGAGGCTATTCCTCCCGGAACAAAAGGATCAAAACCTTCCGCGCCCCACGCTGGATTTACAGATTGTACTTTTCCAGTTAGTCCATAAGGATCGGACACCCATATTCCAGGACCATACAAACCTGTTACATGAAATGCGCCAAAGCCAAAGCAAGCTACCCCTGAGAGAAATAAATGAATTCCAAAGATCTTGGGCAAATCCAAAGAAGGTTTTCCCGTACGTTCATCACAGAATATTTCTAGGTCCCAATATACCCAATGCCAGATAGCTGCCAAGAAGCACAAACCGGAAAACACTATGTGTGCCCCTGCCACACCTTCATAACTCCAAATACCCGGATTTGTTATAGTTCCTCCTGAAATACTCCAACCGCCCCACGAATTGGTTATTCCTAAACGAGTCATGAAGGGTATAACGAACATACCTTGTCTCCACATCGGATCAAGAACGGGATCAGAGGGATCAAAAACCGCTAATTCATATAAAGCCATCGAACCAGCCCAACCAGAAACTAGAGCTGTATGCATTATATGAACAGAAAGCAATCGACCGGGATCATTCAATACGACAGTATGAACACGATACCAAGGTAAACCCATGGAAATACCTCTTTATCAAAGAAAAATAGACACTATGCCACTTTATTTTATCGCATTGGAAAAGACTATATATATATACTAACCATGTACCTAACCTTTTCAGTAGATTCCGTATCGGAAAGGATTAATATTTATTCCATTCCATTGAAAATAACGTGAAAATAACGTAACAATTTTGTTCGTAAGAACAAAGAGAAGCAGATCTATTCTATACCCGATAAGTACCAATACGCAATGGGAGGATTGGTCCCATTTTTGGGGAACGAATGGATAGATACTTGTTTATCATTCGAACGATCGATTTCTTCGTTCAAATTTTTTCTTTATTCATTCTGTCTTACTCTATAAACTTTCCAATCTATGTATCAAATAGAATAAAGAGAAAAAAGGGATGAAGACAATAAACCATTGATTGTTACGTTTCCATATTAAAGTGAAGTATAGTACTAAATTTTTTTCTTTAATTTAATGCCCATTGGTGTTCCAAAAGTACCTTTTCGGAGTCCTGGAGAGGAAGATGCGGTTTGGGTTGACATATAGTGCGACTTGTCAGACATATTGGGTCATATGGGATTTACCCGTTCTCTCCCCTGATCGAGATATCCTCTGTTTCGCCCAAGAGATATTGTATTGAGTGAGGCATCAATCAATCATTCGGAGCGTGAAGTGCAATTAGATCAATTTATTTTATATTGGGGATCAATATTATCAATTTAGAAGAATTTATGGTTTACTTGGACTGATAAAATAAAGTATCCAGGCTCCGTTCAGAAAATACCAAATCGATAACAAATTGTTAATATAATATATGTATGATTACCACTTGTATCATAAATGATTCTTATACCTACTATTACTTTATACCTACTATTACTATAGTAGTGATAGTAGTGATCCCAAATTGCCGACCAACGGAATAGTATGATGAATACATCAAATAGTTTTGGGAAAGCAAGACAAAAAAAAGGAAGTCATAACAAAAAAATGGTACTGAGACCATTTGTCCTATATGTGCAAATAGAATTCGGACAGATCTTTTCCCGGGGTAGACCATGAACCTAAAAGAATTGAAAGGACCCATTCAGGAACAAGACAATGACATCGTGATTTTAATATCGATGAAACAATACATCAATGATAGGTTAGTTTAATAAGTTCAGTAATCTCTTTTTTTTTTAGAGGGAAGGGAGCCTAAACTCATCTCGTTTTTTTTTAATAGAAGACCTTTCATTAAGAAAACCTGTTACATAAAAAAAAGAAATAAAGCTGGAATCGACACATTGATTCTTTTTTTTCTTTTTCACAATTTTTTTTTGAACCGTATGTATCCAAAGGTGCACGTACGGTTCCTAAGGGATGCAATTTTGTCCTAATCAACCGACTTTATCGAGAAAGATTACTTTTTTTAGGCCAAGAGGTTGATAGCGAGATCTCGAATCAACTTGTTGGTCTCATGGTATATCTCAGTATAGAAGATGGTACTAGGGATCTTTATTTGTTTATAAACTCTCCCGGCGGATGGGTAATACCAGGAATAGCCATTTATGATACTATGCAATTTGTGTCACCTGATGTGCATACGATATGCATGGGATTAGCCGCGTCAATGGGATCTTTTATTCTGGTCGGAGGAGAAATTACCAAACGTCTAGCATTCCCTCACGCTTGGCGCCAATGAGTTTTTATTTGATTGAAAAAAAAGAAGACTATGCCTTCGCCACATTGATTATAAAAGAAAATTATAAGTAATAATAGCATGGCACTTCGGGTTCGATATGAACAAACCATTATTGTTTTTTCATAACATGAGATTTTGTATCGAGATAGTAGTATGAAATAAAGGTTATTTCCGATTTGATCTTATGTGTCGGGAGTACATTTCAGCGTCACAAACCATTTTTCTTCCACACCAGAAGTCTCTTTCTGATACTTATGCTATGAAAGAAAGAGTACAAAAATGAAAAAAAAAGATCATTTTTGACTTATTTGATCGTATCAAAAAGAAACTTTGGGATTGCTAAATCACAGACGAGATAAATATATAAAGTAACAGAACCATCATAGTATTCTTTTTTACTTCTATGAAAGGAAGGGTGGTAAATGGATCATTCAACGATCTGGATTAGATGGATTCTATTTCTTTCTTCGCTAGAATAGAAGAGAAGAAAGGGTCAATTCCATTGCAGAGCCGTATGCAATGAACAAAAGATGCCTGTACGGTTATTCAATTCTATTTGATTTTTTTTTCTTGTTATTTTTTTATCCCCTACTTTAGTTTAGCCCAATCATGCGAGATAGAAGAACCGTTCATGATGTTATATCAATATCATCAGGGTTATGATTCACCAACCTGCTAGTTCTTTTTATGAGGCACAAGCAGGGGAATTTATCCTGGAAGCGGAAGAACTACTGAAACTTCGCGAAACCCTAACAAAGGTTTATGTACAAAGAACGGGCAACCCTTTATGGGTTGTATCCGAGGATATGGAAAGGGATGTTTTTATGTCAGCAACAGAAGCCCAAACTCATGGCATTGTTGATCTTGTAGCGGTCGAAAATGAAAATACTGGGGATTTCGTATAAATCTATTTTATTTCAAACCATAATTCAAATTTTCTGTGATTTGATATTGAATAGAAATAATTCATGATGATCAATCATCAGGTTAAGATCGATCTAAACCAACCCATTTTATTCTATATATACATATATATACATACGACATGCCAACTATTAAACAACTTATTAGAAACACAAGACAGCCAATAAGAAATGTTACAAAATCTCCCGCTCTTAGAGGATGTCCTCAGCGTCGAGGAACATGTACTAGGGTGTATGTGCGACTCGTTCAGATCATAAGTTCGAACAAATGAGACAATTTTTTCAGTATCAATGACCGGTACCAATGAATAGGATAGATAGAGAAGATCTATCATATACCCATATTGTATATGGAATTTATGGTTTCCATTGGTGCAAATCCAATCATCTAGATTTGAAATAAGAAGCAATTCCCCATTGGTAGCAAATGGTTATCCATTAAGCGGAGGAAATGGTATCATAAGAAGCAAAAAGGTTATGCTCCTTTTCTTGAAAGAACGGACTAACAGGGTCAGCTACCTAGCCAACTTTCATAATTAAATGCCGTCACTGTATGGATAACTCTTTTTGTGAAAAGAGCTATTACTGTAGATAGGTAGAGCCAAAGAGTGTGAACTATACAAGTTAACAATAACATTTGATTAAATGAAAGAAGAGGCTCCGGTGTATAGAGAGGACCTCACCGTTTAAGAGGTAACCATAGAAACGATGGAACCCACTATTTTTTTTTTTTATTTAGTATCGTTCTAATTTCTTATTTCCAGTGAAATAACTGGAAGGAATAGAATACAAAATCGTGGTTGGGAAGGTCATAGTAGCAAAAGCCATTGGAATTGATATTTTATATATCGGAATAATCCGTTTTGTTATTAATCGACCGGGGAAGGGGAAAAGGATGACTGAAAGAAGAGAAATCAATTAGTTATTCATTAAGCTTTAATCTGATTCAATGACCAGAGTTAAACGAGGATATACAGCTCGGAGACGTCGAACAAAAATTCGTTTATTTGCATCAACCTTTAGAGGGGCTCATTCAAGACTTACTCGAACGATTACTCAACAGAAAATGAGAGCTTTGGTTTCCTCTCATCGAGATAGAGGCAGACAAAAGAGGGATTTTCGTCGTTTGTGGATCACTCGGATAAACGCAGTAACTCGTGAGAATAAGGTATTCTATAGTTATAGTATATTAATACACAATCTGTACAAGAAGCAATTGCTTCTTAATCGTAAAATACTTGCGCAAATAGCTATATCAAATAAGAATTGTCTTTACATGATTTCCAATAAAATTATCAAATAAAGGAGATTCAAAAGTAATATACAGGAATGATTGAAAGGGAATTCCCCGGAGAATGAACTCCGGGAAGATATAGAATAAAAATAAATTAAGATAAGTAGTAGAAATGAACGAACATGTTTCAATAAAAAAAAATATTTATTCTTCTCCCCCATTTTTGTTTCTTATATTATAACACAAGAATCAAATCAGGATTCTAGGCCTTTTCGAACAAAACATCAATCTGAGCTTGAGTTCCAATTGTATTTTTGAGTCAATTGAGGAGTATGCCTATTTATTTCTGGTTCTAGGACCAGTAGTTCTTGGGATCGACTCAGCTCTCTCAAATTGTTTCTCATTATTAAGAAAAGGTAACAAAGATAAAATACGAGCTTGTTTTATAGCAATAGTAATTAATCGTTGTTGTTTCAAGGTCAATCTATTCACTCGTCTAGATAATATTTTTCCTTGTTCACTAATAAATCGACTAATTAAACTCATGTTTCTATAATCGATTCGATCCCCCGATCCAATTGGGGGCAAACGCCTACGAAAGGATCGCTTGTATTTACGAAAAGGTTGCTTGGATTTATCCATGGTTTATTCCTTATCTCTAAAGTTCTATTTATTTATTCATTTCGGATCCAACCGAAATAGGCTTTGATTCATATATTATTTCATTCATATACTATATATCTATACACATGAAAGAATATCTACATAAAATCGGGTTTGATTTGTATATATTATGTATATTATATATGTTAAGTTCTTACTCTTCCTGTCCTGTTCTTTGGAAAGATCGAACACATGATGTTCCCTTCGATCTATTTCTTGATTTCCCCATGAATCGTATGCTTATGACAATAGCGACAAAATTTTTGCAATTCTAATCGACTGGGTGTATTGTGGCGATTCTTTTGAGTAATATATCTAGAAATGCCCCGCGATTCCTTATTGACACTATTTCGGACACAACTGGTACATTCCAAAATAACTCTGACTCTGACATCTTTACCCTTGGCCATGAACCTCCTTTAGATTTTGTATCGACTTAACTTAAGTCTTATATTTTCGATCCGAACCGAAGAAGAAGAAAAAAATCAATAGAAGTTACTAGTTAGAAATTCCATTTCTAAGCATTTCGTTGTAATTCTTCTTATTATCTTATCTAATTAATTTATTATCTAATTAATAGAATATGTATTAATATAGTATATATTAAGTTAAGTAATACAAAATAGAATAATAATTAAGTAATACAATTTCTTTCTAACTATCAATTATTTCTATCCTAAATCCCAATATTTCATTTAAGTATCTTTTTTCTATGCTATGATTTCGTAGAGCCCGCCCTAGACTGGATACACATTTTAATTTTATTTCTGTTTTCCCAAATTTGATCTTGGATCTACCGGATTTTTTATGAGGTTCAATACACTTTTTCCTTCTCTTTCCTTACTATTCTAAAGAATTGAAAGGGAGAGTCGAGGTTTTAGTTACGTCATGTGGAATTATATTTCTTCATTTCTTCGCATATCAATAACTAGAATTAAAAAAAGGGGAATGACAGGGCATCTGGGAATAAACGATTAATTTCTATCAATAGACCCGCTAAAGACCCAAACCATAGAGTAGTTAACACAGGTGCCACGGAGAGATATGTTTTTAGATCTCGCATTGAAAATCCTCCTTCTTTATTGTAATACATATATTGTCAGATGCTGTAGTTCAAGATCATTTTTATTTATTTTTACGCGGATTTCCTAACAAAAATGGATATGTACAATGAACCAATAGATGAGATTTTCCTGTCACTAAAAAAGAAAAAGATGACCCCTTCTTCCTGAGCATTACGGATAAATATTCATTCTTTTTTATATGTTAGGTTGGGTTTCAGATGTATATAATTCTTTTATTATATGAAACCAAAAACAAGAAATGACAAGAAAGTTCTATATAGATAGAGGAGAAAATAAAGATGTGGAAAACAAGACAGGTATTTTGTACAATGACACTGTACAACAATTTTAAAAAGGGATGTAGCGCAGCTTGGTAGCGCGTTTGTTTTGGGTACAAAATGTCACGGGTTCAAATCCTGTCATCCCTACCTATTACTTCTCCTATGGGCAGTAACGAGAGATTAATTGAGATCGACGGGGCATAATCTTTCATTTTTGGATACTATATTTATGTAAGATGTGTTAGAAGTTAAGTGGAAAAAAAATTTCTTTGAAAGCGCTCTTAGTTCAGTTCGGTAGAACGCGGGTCTCCAAAACCCGATGTCGTAGGTTCAAATCCTACAGAGCGTGATTCCGTCTATCTTATGTATGTCGAATCACAATAAAATAACTTAACAAAACAAAGTTGAATTGCAACTGGAATTTGACCTCCCCCCTGTAGGAGGTCAATCAAAAAAAGAAATGTTACTCAATCAAAGGTCCAACTGATCACCACGTCTGTATTGTAAATATGCAGTCACAAATAATCCTGCCAAAGTAATAGGAATTAGACCTAAGACGATTCCAAATAGAAAAACTTCAATCATTTCGGTTTGTTTGAGGGGATAAAAAAGGGGGGTAAGAT